GCTTCTGTAAAAAATTACAAGATTTGGATAAATAAAATTCATGGTATCCTTCTTATTATTAATTACTTAGAATTTGAACAAAAAAGAAATTCATTTGATAGAAAATCATTAACAACAGAAATTTTTTATTTATTAAATTTAATCAATGAATTGGTTGTAAAATACACATCAAATTTCAGTTTTAAAAGACTTTTTTTAGTTACAGAACACGAACAAGTAAGAATTGATTCAGAGGATCGAATCCAAATTTTAAAATTATTATTTGATGCAATTAGAACTGTTCCCAACGATAAAATGATAAAAAAAAAATCTATTGGAATAAAAGAAATTAATAAAAAAGTTCCTCGATGGTCATACAAATTAATCAACGATTTTGAACAACAGGAGGGGGAAACCGAAGAAACTGTGGTAGAGGATCATCAGATTCGTTCAAGAAAATCCAAACGTGTAGTGATTTTTACTGATAACCAACAAAATACGGATGCTTATACTAATACCAAAGAAACTAATAATACTGATCAAACAGGCGAAGTTGCTTTGATACGTTATTCCCAACAATCGGATTTTCGTCGAGACATAATCAAAGGCTCCATGCGCGCTCAAAGACGTAAAACAGTTACTTGGAAACTCTTTGAAGCAAATGTGCATTCCCCTCTTTTTTTGGACCGAATAGACAAATCTTTTTTTTTTTTTTTTGATATTTCTGAACGGATGAAAAAAAATTTTAGAAATTGGATGTGGAAAAACACAGAATTCACAATTTCGAATTATACAGAGAAAAAGACAAAAGAAAGCGCGAAAAAAAAAGAGGAGGACAAAAAAGAAGAAGACAAAAGAAAGGAGAAAGTGCGTATACAAATAGCGGAAGCCTGGGATAGTATTTTACTTGCTCAAGTAATGAGAGGTTTTTTATTAGTAACCCAATCAATTCTTAGAAAATATATTATATTACCTTCATTGATAATAGCTAAAAATATCGTCCGTATACTATTATTTCAATTTCCGGAATGGTATGAGGACTTAAAGGATTGGAATAGAGAAATGCATGTTAAATGTACCTATAACGGCGTTCAATTATCAGAAAAAGAATTTCCAAAAAACTGGTTAACAGACGGCATTCAGATCAAGATCCTATTTCCTTTTCGTCTTAAACCTTGGCACAGATCTAAGTTACGAGCCCCTTATAAGGATCCAATGAAAAAGCAAGGTCAAAAAAATGATTTTTGTTTTTTAACAATTTTTGGAATGGAAGCTGAACTACCTTTTGGTTCTCCCAGAAAAAAACTTTCATTTTTTGAACCGATTTTAAAAGAACTCAAAAAAAAAATGAAAAAATTGCAAAAGAAATGTTTTATAATTCTAGGAATTTTTAAAGAACAAACAAAATTTTTTCTAAATGTCTCAAAAAAACCAAAAAAATGGATCATTAAAAACATTCTGTTTATAAAAGAAATAATAAAAGAACTCTCAAAAATAAACCCAATTATATTATTTGGATTGAGAGAAATAGAAGTATATGAATTGAGTGAAATTAAAAAAGATTCAATAATCAGTAATCGGATGATTCAGGAATCGTCCATTCAAATTAGATCTCAGGATTGGACAAATTATTCATTAACAGAAAAAAAAATGCAAGATCTGACTGATAGAATAAACACAATCATAAATCAAATAGAAAAAATTACAAAAGACAAGAAAAAGGGATTTATAACTTCAGATAGAAATTTGAGTTCTAACAAAATAAGTTCGGATGATAAAAGATTGGAATCACAAAAAAATATTTGGCAGATATTAAAAAGAAGAACTGCTCGATTAATCCGTAAATCCCATTATTTTTTAATATTTTTCATTGAAAAGATATACATAGATATCTTTCTATCTATGATTAATATTCCTAGTATCAATACACAACTTTTTCTTGAATCAACAAAAAAAATTATTAATAAAAACATTACCAGTAATGAAGCAAATCAAGAAAGAATTAATAAAACAAATCAAAGTTTAATTAAATTTATTTCGATTATAAAAGAGTCACTTTCTAATACTAATATTAGTCTTAGTCAAAAAAATTCAAAGACTTTTTTTGACTTATCTTACTTTTCACAAGCATATGTATTTTACAAATTATCACAAACCCAACTTATTAAGTTAGAGAAATTGAAATCCGTATTTCAATATAATGGAAACCCCCTTTTTCTTAAGAATGAAATAAAGGATTTTTTTGTTGTAAGACAAGAACTATTTCATTCCGAATTAAGACCTAAGAATCTTCGCAATTCTGGAATGAATCAATGGACAAATTGGTTAAGGAATCATTATCAATATCAATGTGATGTATCTCAAATTAAATGGTCTAGAGTAGTACCACAAAAATGGCGAAATATATTGAACTGTATAGCTCAAAATAAAGATTTATATAAAGATTTGTGTGATTTATATGAAAAAGATGAATTAATTCACTACGAAAAAAAAACAAAAATGGAAACGGATTTATTATTGAATCAAAAGGATAATTTTAAAAAACAATATAGATATGATCTTTTAGCATATAAATCTATAAATTCTGAAACTAAGAAGTACTCTTCAATTTATGGATCACCATTACAAGTAAAAACTAACCAAGATATTTTTTATAATTACAACACACATAAACAAAAATCATTTAATATGGTAGAAGATGATATTCGAGATATGGATAAAAATACGGATAGAAAATATTTTGATTGGAGAATTCTCGATTTTTGTCTGAAAACGAAGGTCGATATTGAGGCCTGGATCAATATTGATACTGACACTAACAGTAATAAATATACTAAGACTAGGGTTAATAAGTATCAAATAATTGATAAAATCAATAATAAGGGTCTTTTTTATCTCACACTTCAGCAAGATCAAAAAATCAACCTATCCAATCAAAAACCCCTTTTGGATTGGATGGGAATGAATGAAGAAATACTAAGTCGTCCCATATCAAATCTGGAACTTTGGTTCTTGCCAGAATTTGTGAGACTTTATAATACGTATAAAATGAAACCGTGGGTTATACCAATTAAATTACTACTTTTTAATTCTAATATAAAAAAAAATGCTAGTGAAAACAAAAGCATCACTGGAAATAAAAAAAGAGATCCTTTTATATCAATATCGTCGAATGAAAAAAAATCTCTTGAATTAGAAAACCAAAATCAAGGAGAAAAAGAATCCACGGGCCAAGCAGATCTTAAATCAGCTCTTTCAAACCAAGAAAAAGATGTTGAAGAAGATTATACGGGATCGGACATGAAAAAACATAGAAATAAAAAGCAATACAAGATCAATACAAAAGCGGAGTTTGATTTCTTCCTAAAAAGGTATTTGTATTTTCAATTGAGATGGGATGATTCTTTAAATAAAAAAATAATCAATAACATCAACGTATATTGTCTCCTGCTTAGACTGATAAATCCAAGAGAAATTACTATATCCTCTATTCAAAGGGGCGAAATGAGTCTGGATATTTTGACGATTCAGAAAGATGTAACTCTTACAGAATTTATTAAAAGGGGGTTTTTGATTATTGAACCAATTCGTCTAGCTATAAAAAATGATGGAAAATTTATTATGTATCAAACCCTCGGTATTTCATTAGTTCATAAAAGTAAACATCAAATAAATCAAAGATACCGAGAAAAAAAACATGTTGATAAGAATTCTGATGAAGTCATTACAAAACATCAAAAGATGACTGGAAATAGATATAAAAAAAATTATGATTTGTTTGTTCCTGAAAATATTTTATCGCCTAGACGTCGTAGAGAATTGCGAATTCTAATTTGTTTAAATTCTAAGAATAGACATAGAAAGGCATCTTTTTGTAATGGGAATGAGGTAAACAGTCAAGTTGTGGATAAAAGCAAAAAATATAAAAAAAAACTTATAAAATTAAAGCTATTTCTTTGGCCCAATTATCGATTAGAAGATTTAGCTTGTATGAATCGTTATTGGTTTAATACCAATAATGGCAGTTGTTTCAGTATGGTAAGGATACATATGTATCCGCGATTGAAAATTCATTAATAGTACATTTTTCCTATATTTCCCATACCATATCTGGTCTATGACGACAAAGAGATGCACGCATACATTGTCTTACATTCCATTCTGATACATGATACTAATTCAATGACATATCAATTAGATCTAGAATGAACAAAATTTTCTTATTTTAGGTCTAAACTTTTATCTTTTGTGAGTGAAGAAACCAACCATACTTTTGTATCCCCTTTCAAATCCAATTTTAAAATGAAAATAGGATTGAGTAAGTTTTATTAAATTAAAAAAATTAGAAATTAATAACGAAATTCAAATTATTGTATATACCAAATAAAAATTAGGGGCATTATTATTACTGATCAATAAAGATATCAATCAATAAAAAATATCTTAAAATAAAAAGAGGGGGGGAGAGAAGATTTCAGTTTATGGTAAAAAATTCATTCATCTCAGTTATTTCACAAGAAGAAAAAGACGAAAACAGAGGATCTGTTGAATTTCAAATAGTTAGTTTCACCAATAGGATACGAAGACTTACTTCACATTTACAATTACACAAAAAAGACTATTTATCTCAGAGAGGTTTACGTAAAATTCTGGGAAAACGCCAACGATTACTGTCTTATTTGTCAAAGAAAAATAGAATATGTTATAAAGAATTAATTAATCGGTTGGATATTCGGGAGTCAAAAACTCGTTAATTTTATTTTTATAAAGGCATTTTGAATTATTTGATTTATTAGATCTTGAATTTTAATGAACTTTTTTTCGTTTTCAGCAATTCATGAAAGAATGAATCGAGGAAAAACCTATGAATATACCGGCTACAAGAAAAGACCTCATGATAGTCAATATGGGCCCCCACCACCCATCAATGCATGGTGTTCTTCGACTCATCATTACTCTAGATGGTGAAGATGTTATTGACTGTGAACCAATATTGGGTTATTTACACCGAGGAATGGAAAAAATTGCGGAAAATCGAACAATTATACAATATTTGCCTTATGTAACACGGTGGGATTATTTAGCTACTATGTTCACAGAAGCTATAACTGTAAACGGACCGGAACAGTTGGGAAATATTCAAGTACCTAAAAGAGCCAGCTATATCAGAATAATTATGTTGGAGTTGAGTCGTATAGCTTCTCATCTGTTATGGCTCGGTCCTTTTATGGCGGATATTGGTGCACAAACTCCCTTTTTCTATATTTTCAGAGAAAGAGAATTAGTATATGATCTATTCGAAGCTGCCACCGGTATGAGAATGATGCATAATTATTTTCGTATCGGAGGAGTAGCGGCCGATCTACCTCATGGCTGGATAGATAAATGTTTGGATTTCTGCGATTATTTTTTAACAAGAGTTGCTGAATATCAAAAACTTATTACACGAAATCCTATTTTTTTAGAACGAGTCGAGGGAGTAGGCATTATTGGTAGAGAGGAAGTAATAAATTGGGGTTTATCGGGACCAATGCTGCGAGCTTCCGGAATACAATGGGATCTTCGTAAAATTGATCATTATGAATGTTACGACGAATTTGATTGGGAAGTACAGTGGCAAAAAGAAGGAGATTCATTGGCTCGTTATCTAGTCCGAATTGGTGAAATGATAGAATCCGTAAAAATTATTCAACAGGCCCTGGAAGGAATTCCAGGGGGACCCTATGAGAATTTAGAAATACGATACTTTGATAGAGAAAGGAATCCGGAATGGAATGATTTTGAATATCGATTTATTAGTAAAAAGCCGTCTCCTACATTTGAATTGCCGAAACAAGAACTTTATGTGAGAGTAGAAGCCCCAAAGGGAGAATTGGGAATTTTTCTCATAGGGGATCAGAGTGGTTTTCCTTGGAGATGGAAAATCCGCCCGCCGGGTTTTATCAATTTGCAAATTCTTCCGCGGTTAGTTAAAAGAATGAAATTGGCTGATATTATGACGATACTAGGTAGTATAGATATCATTATGGGAGAAGTTGATCGTTGAAATGATAATTGATACACCGGAAGTACAAGATATCGATTCTTTTTCTAGATTAGAATTTTTTAAAGAGGTTTATGGAATTCTATGGGTTCTTGTTCCTATTTTGACTCTTGTAGTGGGAATCACAATAGGCGTACTGGTAATTGTATGGTTAGAAAGAGAAATATCGGCAGGGATACAACAACGTATTGGACCTGAATACGCCGGCCCTTTGGGAGTTCTTCAAGCTCTAGCAGATGGGACAAAACTACTTTTCAAAGAAAATCTTTTTCCATCTAGGGGGGATACTCGTTTATTCAGTATCGGGCCATCCATAGCAGTCATATCAATTTTAGTAAGCTATTCAGTAGTTCCTTTTGGATATCACCTTGTTTTAGCGGATCTCAATATCGGTGTTTTTTTATGGATTGCCATTTCCAGTATTGCTCCAATTGGACTTCTTATGTCGGGATACGGGTCAAATAATAAATATTCCTTTTTAGGCGGTCTACGAGCTGCTGCTCAATCGATTAGTTATGAAATACCATTAACTTTATGTGTGTTATCAATATCTCTACGTGCGATTCGTTGATACATAGACATAAACTTTTCTCTATTCCTTCCTTTCAAGGAAAGGGTTGGAATGGATTGAGTAGATATCTTAATTTTTTTTTATTCATTATTCGGGTTGATGAAATAAATCAAATAGTTATATGAGTGAAAGAAAACAGCTTATATATAAATTCGCAGTAAAAAGATTGATTCTCATTTTCTATGTATAAGAGTTAGAGAGTTAAGCGGAAATAAACATAAACAGAAGAGACCGTTTCCCCCAAGATTGGTTGATTAGTCATCCTGACTTGAAGCGGGTTCAAAAGATCAACCGTATTGAGTTTTCACTATCATTTTTATGTATTAGCATAACGGGGGATTGAGCAAAAACGAGTGGATGGTTAGAAACACGAACATATGTAAAGGATTAGTAATGGAGATTATGTAAATTCTCCAAAAGGACATTTTTACATAATATACAAACAAAGAATACTAATTGGGGCTTTAAGTTGGTAGAAATGATCAGGCAGTACTCCCCATGACACGATTCCAATCCAGAGTATACTCCTATCCACCGATTTAATAAATAACTATTCGAAACGAAATAATCCTTTACTTTATTTTGAAAGCCCTCTTTTTCTCAGAAATAGAAAGAAGAATAGGAACGAAAAAAAAAAAAAGATATACTTTATTTATTCTTTGTTACTTTTATTCTTTCCCATCTACATATTAATAGATATATAATTTGTGTCATAATTCATTAATTAATATAGAATTTTTTTTCGTACGTGAAACCAACGGGTTATTGATATTTTTACAAGAAGTATTTTATTGAACAGTTAAGTTATTACTGAACAAAGAAGAATTGAAATTATTAAATTAAAGAAAGGATGAGATTAATTCAGAAGTACTTTTTTTATTTAATTTTGAATTAAAATAATTATAACAGACAGAATTCAATTGGTCTAATTTGGGGCCGGCCGATAGTTATCCATCCTACAAACATATCAAGATTCAAAAAAGAATACTGACGCGGTCCCTATATTTATTTCTGGCCTTCAAGGAGCCGTATGAGGTGAAAATCTCATGTACGGTTCTGTAATAGCGATGGTAACAGTGATGGTATCACCGACTATAATTATCTAACAGTTCAAGTACAATTGATATTGTTGAGGCGCAATCAAAATATGGTTTTTGGGGATGGAATTTGTGGCGTCAGCCTATAGGGTTTATCATTTTTATTATTTCTTCCCTAGCAGAATGTGAGAGATTACCTTTTGATTTACCAGAAGCAGAAGAAGAGTTAGTAGCAGGTTATCAAACCGAATACTCGGGTATAAAATTTGGGTTATTTTATGTTGCTTCCTATCTAAACCTATTGGTTTCTTCATTATTTGTAACCGTTCTTTACTTGGGAGGTTGGAATATATCTATTCCGGACATATATGTTTCTGAGCTTTTTGAAATAAATAAAACATGTGGCGTTTTTGGAGCGATAATTGGTATCTTTATTACATTAGCTAAAACTTATTTGTTCTTGTTCATTCCTATCACAACAAGATGGACTTTACCGAGGCTAAGAATGGACCAACTATTGAATCTTGGATGGAAATTTCTTTTACCTATTTCTCTCGGTAATCTATTATTAACAACTTCTTTCCAACTCTTTTCACTGTAAAGTAACATTCTATATTCACAACGTGTCTCAAACAAGAGAAATAAACAAACATAAAACTATTCATATATATATTAACGATATGTTCTCTATGGTAACTGGGTTCATGAATTATGGTCAACAAACAGTACGAGCTGCAAGGTACATTGGTCAAAGTTTCATGATTACTTTATCCCACGCAAATCGTTTACCCGTAACTATTCAATATCCTTATGAAAAATTAATCACCGCGGAGCGTTTCCGCGGTCGAATCCATTTTGAATTTGATAAATGTATTGCTTGTGAAGTATGCGTTCGTGTATGTCCTATAGATCTACCCGTTGTTGATTGGAAATTGGAAACTGATATTCGCAAGAAACGGCTGCTTAATTACAGTATTGATTTCGGAGTCTGTATATTTTGTGGTAATTGCGTTGAGTATTGTCCAACGAATTGTTTATCAATGACTGAAGAATATGAACTTTCTACTTATGACCGTCACGAATTGAATTATAATCAAATTGCTTTGGGTCGTTTACCAATGTCAGTAATTGACGATTATACAATTCGAACAATTTTGAATTCGCCTCAAATAAATAAGTAAATCTCTTGATTAACGAATAATTTAGAATTACTTTACTAATAACTAATAGAGAAGGAAGTTAGGTTTCTTTCGTGTTGTTTGGTCAATAACTACAAATACCAACTATTGATTGGTTGGTAAGAAACGCGTCTTAATTTGGATTGAAAATCCATTAATTAATATATCCATAATTGTTTTTAAAGTATATAGTTTAGAATTAGAACGACTCTTTCAGATAAAGAATGAAATTAGTCCAATAATAGTACTCACATTTATTCATATCCCTTAGTATTTATTTACTTAGGATTAAATTAGGAATTGCTCAAAAATCATAAAAAAAATTTTCTGGTCGGGTCTCAATAAGGTCATGAAAAACATTTTTATTTATTTATCTCTTATTTTACATATAATGGATTTGCCCGGACCAATACATGATTTTCTTTTAGTCTTTCTGGGATCGGTTCTTATACTAGGAGGTATGGGGGTGGTATTATTTACCAACCCCATTTATTCTGCCTTTTCATTGGGACTGGTTCTTGTTTGTATATCCTTATTCTATATTCTATTAAACTCTTATTTTGTAGCTGCTGCACAACTCCTTATTTACGTGGGAGCTATAAATGTTTTAATCGTATTTGCTGTGATGTTCATGAATGGTTCAGAATATTACAAAGATTTGAATCTTTGGACCATTGGGGATGTGGTTACTTTGCCAGTTTGTACAAGTATTTTTGTTTTACTCATGATTATTATTACGGATACGTCATGGTACGGAATTATTTGGACTACAAGATCAAACCAGATTATAGAGCAAGATTTGATAAGTAATAGTCAACAAATTGGAATTCATTTATCAACAGATTTTTTTCTTCCATTTGAATTCGTTTCGATAATTCTTTTAGCCGCTTTGATAGGTGCAATTGCCGTGGCGCGACAGTAAAAAATTTATAGAATTAGCAATGCACATTAAACTCTGTTCGGTTTTATTACATTACATTTATTTCCCTTTAATTAAAGATTGTTTATGTCTAAAATAGAAATTATTCAATCTATTCTATTAACAATAGAAAATCTGCCTTTGTTCCGTACTTTTTTTTATTCTAGTCAATTGAATCTGTTGAATTGTTGTTCAGTTCATATTGAAATGAATCGAAATTGATAAGGAGTTGGTCAATGATGCTCGAACATGTACTTGTTTTGAGTGCCTACTTATTTTCTATCGGTATCTATGGATTGATCACGAGCCGGAATATGGTTAGAGCCCTTATGTGTCTTGAACTTATACTGAATGCGGTTAATATGAATTTCGTAACATTTTCTGATTTTTTTGATAGTCGCCAATTAAAAGGAAATATTTTCTCAATTTTTGTTATAGCTATTGCAGCCGCTGAAGCAGCTATTGGCCCGGCTATTGTTTCATCAATTTATCGTAACAGAAAATCAACTCGTATCAATCAATCGAATTTGTTGAATAAGTAGTATTAATCATATAAATTCTAATATTCATAAATTAGAATTACCATGACCATACATTACGTAATAATACATTACATGTTTTCAAAAATGTAAGAAATTAAAGTATCTTGGCTCTATCGCATGAGTCAATCCAGAAGTAGATTGATTAGAAAAATTATGATAAATTATTGATTCATCTGGTGTCTAAATATATGATTCATTTACAAGTTTACTAGATCGAAACTTTCTGACATTCAAAAATTTATAGATCCAAATGTCACATTCAGTAAAGATTTATGATACGTGTATAGGGTGTACTCAATGCGTGCGCGCCTGCCCAACGGATGTATTAGAAATGATACCTTGGGACGGGTGTAAAGCTAAGCAAATTGCTTCTGCTCCAAGAACAGAGGACTGTGTCGGTTGTAAGAGATGTGAATCCGCCTGTCCGACAGATTTCTTGAGTGTTCGAGTTTATTTATGGCATGAAACAACTCGAAGTATGGGTCTGGCTTATTAATACGTTCCAGAAAACCCTACTTGAATACATTTGATTTTTTTACCTTTACCGACTAAAACCCGCGCTCAAAAACTATTTATTTTGAGCACGGGTTTTTCTGGTCCAAGTTTATCTTGTTTTTACCATGAATAATTTTCCTTGGTTAACGCTAGTTGTAGTTTTGCCAATATTCGCGGGTTCCTTAATTTTCTTTCTCCCTCATAGAGGAAATAAGACAATTCGGTGGTATACTATAGGTATATGTATAATAGAACTCCTTCTAACAACCTATGCATTCGGTTATCGTTTCCAATTGGATGATCCATTAATGCAACTGACAGAGGATTATAAATGGATCGATTTTTTTGATTTTTACTGGAGATTGGGAATAGATGGAATTTCTATAGGACCTATTTTACTGACAGGATTTATCACAACTTTAGCTACTTTAGCGGCTCGGCCGATTACTCGAGATTCCCGACTATTCCATTTTCTGATGTTAGCAATGTATAGCGGTCAAATAGGACCATTTTCTTCTCGAGACCTTTTACTTTTTTTCATCATGTGGGAGTTAGAATTAATTCCAGTTTATCTACTTCTATCCATGTGGGGGGGAAAGAAACGTTTGTATTCATCTACAAAATTTATTTTGTACACTGCAGGAAGTTCCGTTTTTTTATTAATGGGAGTTTTGGGTATTGGTTTATATGGTTCCAATGAACCAACATTAAATTTTGAAACATCAGCTAATCAATCGTATCCTGTAGCACTGGAAATAATATTCTATATTGGATTTCTTATTGCTTTTGCTGTCAAATCACCGATCATACCCTTACATACATGGTTACCAGACACCCATGGAGAGGCACATTACAGTACTTGTATGCTTTTAGCCGGAATCTTATTAAAAATGGGAGCGTATGGATTGGTTCGGATCAATATGGAATTATTACCCCACGCCCATTCTATATTCTCTCCCTGGTTGATTATAGTAGGCACAATTCAAATAATCTATGCAGCTTCAACATCTCCTGGTCAGCGTAATTTAAAAAAAAGAATAGCCTACTCTTCTGTATCTCATATGGGTTTCATAATTATAGGAATTGGTTCTATAAGCGATACAGGACTCAACGGAGCCATTTTACAAATAATCTCTCACGGATTTATTGGCGCTGCGCTTTTTTTCTTGGCCGGAACGAGTTATGATAGAATACGTCTTGTTTATCTCGACGAAATGGGCGGAATGGCTATCGCAATTCCAAAAATATTCACGACTTTCAGTATCTTATCAATGGCTTCTCTTGCATTACCGGGCATGAGCGGTTTTGTTGCCGAATTGTTAGTTTTTTTTGGAATACTTACTAGTCAAAAATATCTTTTAATGACAAAACTATTAATTACTTTTGTAATGGCAATTGGAATGATATTAACTCCTATTTATTCATTATCTATGTTACGCCAGATGTTCTATGGATACAAGCTTTTTAATGCCCCAAACTCTTATTTTTTTGATTCTGGACCGCGAGAATTATTTGTTTCGATCTCTATCCTTTTACCTGTAATAGGTATTGGTGTTTATCCCGATTTCGTTTTATCATTATCAGTTGACAAGGTGGAAGCTATTATATCCAATTATTTTTTTCGATAGTTAAACCAAAAAATGAAACTGAAATCCCATGATTTTAAAAATGGTTGATTGTACAATAAAAAAATGAGTCTTTTATATTCTTTTAAGTAAAATAAATAAATTGGAATTCTATTATAACTAGATATCTTTTGATATAACTAGATATCTTTTGAATTTGTGAGAACCATTTGAATCAAGTAATGGAAATGATTCAAATGGTTCTTGATTGTTTACATGAAGTTTTCGTATATATACCTGTATGCCGTTCTATGTTTATATTCGTCAAGTCTTTTATTCAATTAGATGTTAATGTAAATGAACCATAACTATGCAACCCTATTCCTAATAGATTAACCCCAAAATAGCATATCCAAATTATAAGAAAGCCCATTGAGGCCACAATTGCAGAATTTACACTTTCAAAATTTTTATTTGTTCTAATATGTAAATAAATAGCGAATATGGTCCAAGTAATAAATGCCCAAGTCTCCTTTGGATCCCAATTCCAATATGATCCCCATGCTTCATTAGCCCATACTGCTCCCGAAAGAATACCTACGGTTAAAAGGATAAACCCTAGACTAATAATACGATAACTCCAACGATCCAATTGTTGAATCAATTGATACCTGTAATAATTTTGAGACAAAATAAAAGAAGTGTTTCGTAAGACATTGTTTCTTTCGTTCACGTATTGAATCTCACTAAAGTAAACTGACTCATTTTCTAAATTATTGCTTTTACTAAAAATCCTTATGAATTTTCGAAATGTAATGACTAGAAGAGCTAGTGATAATAATGATCCACACAAAAGAGCTGCATAGCTCAATACCATCATACTTACGTGCATCATTAACCAATGGGATTGGAGAGCGGGTACTAATATCGCGGATTGATGCATTTCAGTTAAAAGACCCGAAGTAGCAAAACCTTGAGTAAAAATAGCACTTGGCGCGGTTATTGCGCTTAAATGATTTGTAGGTTTTTTAAAATACGGAATAATATGAATAATGGAAAAACTCCACGAAAGAAAAATTAATGATTCATATAAATCACTTAATGGTAAATGCCTCAAATACATCCAACGAGTAACTAATAATCCTGTTATGCAGAAAAAAGTAGCTATCATGCCCTTTTCTGACGAATCATCTAGTCCTACGATTTCATCGACTAATAAAATTATCAAATGAATTGTAATTACAATTGAAACGATCGAAAAGGATATATGAGTTAATATATGCTCTAAAGTTGAAAATATCATAAAAATTATTAAATTAATAAGGGCGTCCCTCAATTATAGGAATTGAAATCGGGAATTGAATTCATTATAGGACTTACTCTTTTAGAAGATGCCATGCCGCCACTCGGACTCGAACCGAGATGCTCTAGCACTGCTTCCTAAGAGCAGCGTGTCTACCGATTTCACCATAGCGGCTTATTCGAAATCATAATAACCTATTTTTATTCAATCGTCGAGCTTGAAGGAGTTAATTCAATCCAATATTTTTTTTTTAGGAAACCATTCAAATTGATGAATAAAAACTTGTTTAAAAATTAGGGATTAAAACGTTTTCGTTAACGTTAATAATATTGATTTTTCTTATTATTATCTTTTTATTTAGTTATTTAGTATTTTAGGATGTCAATTTTATTTAACTGAACTAACAATGTATTTTTTCGTAGGCTATTACTTTATGCTCTCCTAAAACTAAAATGGAACAGTTGTAACTAGATAATTTCTACTTCAATCCCTGGATAGAAGTAAAAAAAATGTTCTGCCTCGTTTGCATTTTTTAATGATTAATTTCTTTTATCATTTATTTTATTAATCTTTTATTTTATTAATCTAAAATAAAAAATGAATCTAAAATAAAAAATTCATTTTATCGATTAATAAAAAAATAGAATTTTTATATAACACAATTTAAGCGATACACTCAAAAGATTTATGTAAATATTTGCATAGTTAGGTTGCGTTAGGATTTTTTGTTGTGTAGAGAATTTGCGTTAAGATTTAGCAAACCGATTAAGTTAGGTATTTGGGATGGTCGTATCAATCATATAAAAAAATTTCGTATAGAAATTGTACCGTACTTCAAAATATTTTCTAAATTTTTTAATTAATATATATATATTATATCTTGATCGATCTTCCAATCGAAACATAGGATCTAAAATAGATCACTCAAAATTGGCGCATTCGTCATATAACTACCTAAAAATGTCAACGGGGCTTGTATTAATTTAATTGGGTTTAAGGAATTTATATAGTGATAATAATTTCTAAAACCCAAAATAATGGTTTAAAAGATTATAAAAAACATTTGAAACTTAATCAATAAGTTTCAACGACCTCTTCTTTATAATATAAAATCAAAAATATAACTAAAAAAAAAATTCTTTTTATTATTGAGTAAGGGCGATGGGGAAAGTGATAATCCCCATCCGGAAAATGATAAAACATACTAAAATGAAAGGCGAAACCTTGCGCTTGCGTTTACCCTTTTTTCAAACAAACAAGTACCATTCATTTTTAGAATTCAGTAGACAACAGAATTCTTATCTATATCAGAAACGAAAGAAAAATTTGGCTTCAAATTAAAGTAAAACAAATTCCATTTTCTATTCGTTTAAATTAAAACATTATGAGACTAATTCTTTATTTATTTATTTTATTTTTAATGTATATTGTTTATATTGTAATTTATCTTATATATTAATATTTATTCTTTTACCTTTTACTATACTATTATGATGTTAATATTAATTCTAATTGATAAATATTATTTATCATTTTTATAACTTAGAAATCTTATAAATAAACTATAAACAAAATTATATAAATAAACTATAAACAAAATTATATCACTTTATTAAATTATATCACTTTATTAGTTATTAGAACGATTCAGATTATTTATTTGTTACACAAAAAAAACTTTTAGAACTCCCGGTAGAAAGAGATTTCGCTAACGAAAAAGCTTTCAATGCTGCCCTATATCCCTTCCTTTTCCAAATATTTTTACGAATACGTTTTTTTGAAATAGAGGTGCGCTTTTTTGGAACTGCCATTAAAAAGTTATAATAGGTTTTTCGGTTGGATGTGAAAGACATCTATTGTTCAAAATCAATTGTTCTTTACTATTCTCTATCTATTTTTTTTCTAAATTAGACTCCAAAAAAAAGGGGGGGGGGGGGTAAAAATCACATAAAATATTAATAAGAACGATAAGGTACACTATGCCAAATAGATTGAAGTTGATAAAAATAAAAAAAAAAAAATAATAATAAAAAAAAAAAGAAAGATTGTCCGTTTCGTTTTCTTTCTATTTTCGTCGTGTTACATTTATACATGTAATAAAAAAATATAAAAGTTTAATAACCCAATCCTTCTCCCGCTTAATTAAAAAATAAAAAAACTTTAATAATTTTTTCTATTATATTAATTAATTTAATATTAATTTAATTGGTCAAGCTCGAAGAAAGAGTCCACATAATTTGAATTATCAAATGAGACTAGTAGTTAATCTGTTAAAGGATACAAAATACATAATTTAAAGGCATTTTATTTGCCCCCTTTTTTTCCGTAAAATTAAAGTGTTGGATATCATAGCATTTCCTACAAATAGCTTTTATTGTAATGGAAGACAAACAATTAGTTACAAAACAAATTGGTTAATTATTCTTATTGTAATGGAAGACAAACAATTAGTTACAAAACAAATTGGTTAATGATTCTAAATAACCGAATTCCAATAAATAGTTTTAGTTATGGGCTTTATGATTCATATCAAATACTGTTTTTGGTATAATTATTTATCCTTGTTCTATAGATATAAAAAAATTATTGTAATACGTAATAATTAAAATGAAAATTAGAATTTTCATTTTTTATCTTCATAAAATTTTATTTAAAAATTTGAATTTAATATTAACAATTCAGTATTAATAAAATTAAATACGTATTTCTTTTTATTAATACTGACTTATTTATATCATTTGACCAATTATAACCTCTTGATTTTAAATATTTGAAGTAGTTTGGAAAGATTCAGAATAATTAAGGCTAGAAAATTCTATTTAAGTTTTATTTTATATATCTTAATTTTTTTTATTAACCGACCCCTTTCAAAAGAAAAGAAATAAGAACCGGTGACTCAGAAACAATTAATTAAGAGAATTTTTTTTTTATTTTTTTATGGAATATACATATCAATATTCATGGATTATACCTTTCATTCCACTTCCAGTTCCTATCTTAATTGGAACAGGACTTCTACTTTTTCCAACGGCAACAAAAAATTTTCGCCGTATGTGGGCTTTTCCTAGTGTTTTATTATTAAGTATAGTTATGGTTTTTTCAGCCCTTTTTTCTATTCAGCAAATAAATAAAAATTCTGTCTATCAATATGTATGGTCTTGGACCATCAATAATGATTTTTCTTTAGAATTTGGCTGCTTGGTTGATCCACTTACTTCTATTATGTCGATATTAATCACTACTGTTGGAATTATGGTTCTTATTTATAGTGACAATTATATGGCTCATGATCAGGGATATTTGAGATTTTTTGCTTATATGAGTTTTTCCAATACTTCAATGTTGGGATTAGTTACTAGTTCTAATTTGATACAAATTTATATTTTTTGGGAATTAGTTGGAGTGTGTTCTTATCTATTAATAGGTTTTTGGTTCACACGACCCAGTGCCGCGAATGCTTGTCAAAAAGCGTTTGTAACTAATCGTGTCGGGGATTTTGGTTTATTATTAGGAATTTTGGGTTTTTATTGGATAACAGGTAGTTTCGAATTTCGGGATTTGTTTGAAATATTCAATAACTTGGTTTATAATAATGAAGTTAATTTTTTATTTGTTACTTTATGCGCCTCCCTATTATTTGCCGGCGCTGTTGCTAAATCCGCCCAATTTCCCCTTCATGTATGGTTACCTGATGCCATGGAAGGGCCTACCCCCATTTCGGCTCTTATACATGCCGCTACTATGGTAGCAGCAGGAATTTTTCTTGTAGCTCGGCTTCTTCCTCTTTTCATAGTTATACCTTACATTCTAAATCTAATAGCTTTGATAGGTATAATAACATTATTTTTAGGAGCCACTTTAGCTCTTG